CACACAGTTGTCCATGTACCAGTAGAAGATTCAGCAGCTACCGCAGCCCCTGCTTCTTCAGGTGGAACTCCAGGTTGAGGAGTTACTCGGAATGCTGCCAAGATATCAGTATCCTTGGTTTCATATTCAGGAGTATAATAAGTCAATTTATACTCTTTAACACCAGCTTTGAATCCAACACTTGCTTTAGTCTCTGTTTGTGGTGACATAAGTCCCTCCCTACAAGTCATGAATTTAGAATTCTTGTAATAAAACAAAACAACAAGGTCTACTCGACATAAATTAGGAATAGATTTAATTAACCTTTTTCACAGGAATCTTTCACAAAATTATCAACTAATCAGAATGATTCTTTATTAGACCATGATATTTGATTCGCCAAATACATCATTATTGTATATTCTTTCATATGTATAGCGCAACCTAATACTTGTTTTTCAAGTTTTGAATCTTTGACTTTTTATAAATCGAAATATTTAATATTAAAATAATAATAATAACTCTTGACAGTAATATATGTTGTATATGTAAATCCTAGATATGACAATATGCGGAATTCATCCATGAAAATGAAAAACAAGGGGGGGGGTTGAGAAAGGAATGAATAGATGGGACGCATAACCGGATATGCTAAAATGAAAATACGAAAAAAAAAGCTAATGAGATCAAATAATAAATAGAGTTTCGAATTCGCTAGATAAAACAAAGTCTTGCCTGTTATGATAAATAAATAAAAGACTTTACGCAACATTTTTATTTTTTATTCATATATATTTTTTTTACTAGGTTTCGGTTAGTTGAGCTTGAAAATGACTATTCCTTCATTGAAATTGAATAAGTAAAAAATTTAATTGCACATTCGCTTGGGCGGTACCAACGAAATTGAGTGCTTACTCCCATTTATTTTTGAATTAACCGATCAATTTGCTATCGAAGATTTTTTCTGTATTCGAAAAATTTCGCAACAAAATTTAACATATTTTTTTATTATGAGAATAAATCCTACTACTTCGGATCCAGAGGTTTCGATACGTGAAAAAAACAACCTGGGACGTATCGCCCAAATCATTGGCCCGGTACTGGATGTAGCCTTTCCCCCGGGCAAGATGCCTAATATTTACAATGCTCTGGTGGTTAAGGGTCGAGATACTCTTGGTCAAGAAATAAATGTGACTTGTGAAGTACAGCAATTATTAGGAAATAATCGAGTTAGAGCTGTAGCTATGAGTGCGACAGAGGGTTTAAAGAGAGGAATGGACGTGGTTGATATGGGAAAACCTCTAAGTGTTCCAGTCGGCGGCGCGACTCTAGGACGAATTTTCAACGTGCTTGGGGAACCTGTTGATAATTTAGGTCCTGTCGATACTCGCACAACATCTCCTATCCATAAATCCGCGCCTGCTTTTATACAATTAGATACAAAATTATCTATTTTTGAAACAGGAATTAAAGTAGTAGATCTTTTGGCTCCTTATCGTCGTGGGGGAAAAATTGGACTATTCGGTGGGGCTGGCGTGGGTAAAACAGTACTAATTATGGAATTGATCAACAACATTGCCAAAGCTCATGGTGGTGTATCCGTATTTGGTGGAGTAGGCGAACGGACTCGTGAAGGAAATGATCTTTACATGGAAATGAAAGAATCTGGGGTCATTAATGAACAAAATCTTGCGGAATCAAAAGTGGCCCTAGTCTACGGTCAGATGAATGAACCGCCGGGAGCTCGTATGAGAGTTGGTCTGACTGCCTTAACTATGGCAGAATATTTCCGAGATGTTAATGAGCAAGACGTACTTCTATTTATCGACAATATCTTCCGTTTCGTACAAGCGGGATCCGAGGTATCGGCTTTATTGGGTAGAATGCCTTCTGCTGTGGGTTATCAACCCACCCTTAGTACCGAAATGGGTTCTTTACAAGAAAGAATTACTTCTACGAAAAAAGGGTCCATAACCTCTATTCAAGCAGTTTATGTACCTGCAGACGATTTGACTGACCCTGCTCCTGCCACCACATTTGCACATTTAGATGCGACTACCGTACTATCAAGAGGATTAGCTGCCAAAGGTATCTATCCAGCGGTAGATCCTTTAGATTCAACGTCAACTATGCTACAACCTCGAATCGTTGGTGAGGAACATTATGAAACTGCGCAACAAGTCAAGCAAACTTTACAACGTTACAAGGAGCTTCAAGACATTATAGCTATCCTGGGGTTGGACGAATTATCCGAAGAGGATCGCTTAACCGTAGCAAGAGCACGAAAAATTGAGCGTTTCTTATCACAACCTTTTTTCGTAGCAGAAGTATTTACGGGTTCTCCGGGAAAATATGTTGGTCTAGCGGAAACAATTAGAGGGTTTAAATTGATCCTTTCCGGAGAATTTGATTCTCTTCCTGAACAGGCCTTTTACTTAGTGGGTAACATCGATGAAGCTACTGCGAAGGCTACGAACTTAGAAATGGAGAGTAAATTGAAGAAATGACCTTAAATCTTTGTGTACTGACTCCGAATCGAATTGTTTGGGATTCAGAAGTAAAAGAAATCATTTTATCTACTAATAGTGGACAAATTGGCGTATTACCAAATCACGCGCCGATTGCCACAGCTGTTGATATAGGTATTTTGAAAATACGCCTTAATAACCAATGGTTAACGATGGCTTTGATGGGCGGTTTTGCTAGAATAGGCAATAATGAAATCACTATTTTAGTAAACGATGCGGAGAAGAATAGTGACATTGATCCACAAGAAGCTCAGCAAACTCTTGAAATAGCAGAAGCTAACTTGAGAAAAGCCGAAGGCAAGAGACAAACAATTGAGGCAAATCTAGCTCTCAGACGAGCTCGGACACGAGTCGAGGCTCTCAATACGATTTGATTTTGTAACTAGCTGACGTGCAAAAAAAAAAAAAAAAGAACGTATAAAAAAAATAGGATCGAAAAGCGAGAAAAACAATAAAAGAAAAAAGCAGGTTACAAAAACTTATTAGACACCATGATCATGGTGTCTAATAAGTTATACCTACTATTGGATTTGAACCAATGACTCCTGCCGTATGAAAGCAATACTCTAACCACTGAGTTAAGTAGGTTTTTTATCATCGTAAAGAGAAGGAATAGGGATACCTACCACATCGATAGGATTATAAATCCAAAAATCTTTCTAAGCAATACCAATAACCAACGAGATCAAAGAGATATAATGTTTGATCATGTAATATTAATCTTGACAAGAAATTATCTACATGATAAGATAAAAAGTGTATCACAAACACAAGGGCTATAGCTCAGTTAGGTAGAGCACCTCGTTTACACGTGCGCCAAAGTTTTTCAAAGGAGTCCATCACGCAATCAAACTAATTGATTGATCTTATTAATAAATCGATGTCTTACTCCATTTTTTTTAGGAAAAAAAGAGGAGAACAATAGCCTGACATTAGGTCCTATTAAAGTACCCCATTAGGTAGGGAATGAATAGAACCCATCATTGATTTGAGATATTGATAGGGTGAATACCCAGTCTACTCAATGCTAGGCAGAATGAGTATAAGGAACTCAAAAACGCTCTTTTCGTCCTATGAACCTTAAGGTGTATCAAGTTTCATGTTTGATTTTTTAATCAGGATGTTAGAGACTATATTTAACTTAAGTTGATCTAGACCAAAAGCAAACCTACGTCAAGAGAACCCTTCTTTGAAACACTTTGGTAGTTCTTCTGTATTGTATTAGAATTAAAAAAATCAATCAGAGTACTTGGAACCATTTATTATCTTTTTTTTTTAAGAAAAAATATGGTAGACTAACTGATCTTTCTATCAGTTAATGAAAGAGCCCAATGCAAAAAAAATGCATGTTGGGTCTTTGAAAGAGTTCGAATCATTTTGATAATAATAAGTTCGAACTCTTTTACCGAGCAGGTCTACGGTTCGAGTCCGTATAGCCCTAACCCTAACTAAGAAATTTATTCTAATAAATGACATTCAAATAAAAATAATTGGATAATTTTTTTACTTACATTATTGTATTCTTTTTTTCTAACCGGTTACTTTCAATTGCTTGGTTCATTAAAAAAATTACCAAAAATCACCAGTCCTCGGGATAGTTCAGAATAAAACGTAAAACCAATTTTATTTCAATGGATCCAATTACTATCTATCTAAATATCTATATAGATACTTATAATTTAGAATAAACTTTTTTTATTCATTAATTTTCATAGTCGTAAGTGGATTTTTTTATATAAATTTTACTCGTTCACTGGCTACAATCAAAAAGTTCATAATACTTTATATTTTTGTATTCCCACTCAATCTTGGTTACTTTTTTTTCTGACACGGCCCTGTTTAAAGATAAAAACATAAATTTAATTAAATTCAACCCAAATTAAATCTAGTTAATACTAAGTAATATGGGTATGGTAAAGTCTTACTGAATTTTTTGATACGTCATAATTTTAAAAACAAAGAGATTTTTCTAAAGATTTGTTTTCTTTATAACTTTATAAATAAAACATAAACAAAATTTCATAAACAGAAATAAAAAAAATTACTAGTTATTAATCATTAATCATATTAATATTATTAATAATATTAGTAATAGAAACATGGAAATATTAAGTAATAAGTGTACTGAAAAAAAGATTACAATCAATAAATATTATTTTGAGATGTCTACCACAGCAACCAAACGAAAATAAATGATTCGATTAACCTGAATTTTTTTTTACTCAAGAGTTCTATATCCCTTGCTCAATCCACTCCGATTGGAATTGATTAAGCGGGTATTTTTTCCACATTCATAGGAGTTCGTCTATGTTTCTGCTTTACGAATATGATATTTTCTGGGCATTTTTAATAATATCAAGTGCTATTCCTGTTTTAGCATTTCTAATTTCCGGAGTTTTATCTCCAATTCGGAAGGGGCCGGAGAAACTTTCTAGTTATGAATCAGGTATAGAACCGATCGGGGATGCTTGGTTACAATTTAGAATCCGTTAT